AGATACTCAAGGGTATAAGCGGAAGGGTGAAATTCTTGCCTTAATGGGGCCTTCTGGCAGTGGGAAAACAACCTTGAACAAGATATTGGGAGGAAGATTGCAAGAAAATGTCAGAGGAACTGTCACATACAATGACATCCCATATAATACAGCTATCAATAGGAGGTATATTACCTATCCATCAATAATTCTTTTTTCCTTCTCTCTTTCTATTGCCAACAAACCAAGAATATAAAAAAGTCTTTCTTTCAATGTACATGATTTTGTATTAACTTCCATACCGAATTGAGCAATGTTGTGCTAGGTGGGTTTCGTGACACAAGATGATGTGCTTTTTCCACAATTGCAATTGACTATAGAGAGAGGAAACCTTCGTTTTTGCTGCATTCTTAAGACTTCCAAGCAAGATGAGTCGACGTCAGAAGTATGAAAGAGCTGAAGTGATTATTAAAGAATTAGGCCTGGAAAGGTATGTGAGCTACCTTTCCATGAACTTCCTTCTCGCCCTTGATTACAAAGCACCACAATCTAAAACTGTCAAAAGAAATTGAAGATGATTGTTGCAACTGTTCATTCCTGAATTTCACAATCATAGATGTCGTCACACGAGAATAGGTGGAGGACTTATTAAAGGCATATCTGGGGGAGAGAGAAAAAGAACTAGCATAGGGTATGAAATCCTTGTTGATCCTTCTCTCCTCTTGCTCGACGAACCAACTTCAGGCCTTGATTCGTCCTCCGCAAGGAAGGAACGAGTCGGTTCCCCTTTCCGTCTTTCGGTAGCATAAAGAAAATAGATTCAAATTGACAAACCACCAAAAGAGTGAGAAAAAGGGGGCAAGTGTACATTAGGCCATGTGCAACAAACAAAGTACAAGGATAGCACCGTACCCTCATAGTCCTCAATCTTTGGCACATCTGGATCGGCGGAAACTCACTCGGTCTGCGCGTCTACCGGGGCACCATACTGACTTTTTGATTTATGATATAAGGAGTGCACTCCACTTCATAAAGAGTGAATAGAATTCACTCTATACCCATATCCCTGGAACAACTGTAAAATAAACTCCATCTTAGTCTACCCGACTTTGACTTTGACTTGAAAGAGTAAGTTTTCGCCTCTGTTGTTGAAAAGTCAGGACCCGTTGGGGAATCTATTCTAGACCCGCCTGCCGGCCCTAAATCTATCTTACTCTTCCTTGGTCTCTTCCACGGATCGGTGGATATGAAATAGAATGAATTCAAGGACAAAGTCGCCGGTATACTGTGATCCAGACCCAGGAAGGGCCAGACATGAATCGGAAAGAGTCACTTTCTGTAGTAGGAGAAAGGGTGCGCGCTAAAGCTAGAGCAGCTCTTTTTCGCGATATAGGTGTAATTTCATTAATTCAGTACTTAAGGTCTTCCCTCGTCAAACGAATAAAAAAAAAGAAGGTTGGCTTTTCGCCGTGCTCCTTTTTTTCAGTTATAGGGCGGAGAGAGGGAGGCAACTGAAACTTTTAGAGTCGAGTTTACGCTCTTTCCTCCTCTTTCGATAAGCTTTTCATAGCCGTAGTCGTACTCAAGTACCCTTGCAGGGGAATCCACTTCTGAGATGGAGAGAATCCCGGGATGCATATGCTCTTTTCAGGGTTGAAGGAAGAAGTAAGCGCAGCTATTGGACTTCTTTGTGGTATGGCAGCAGTAGCAAAGAAAGAAGCTGCTCACTCTGCTTTACCGAGAAAGGGAGCAGTGAGAAAGGGGTGACTATCATACGGAAATGAAACTAGTAAAGTTAGATGCCGGAACTCTTGCTTTCGTCTTGTCTTTACTCTTCCCCCCATCCTCCTGTCGCCTGTCCGCTCAACTCTGATACCCGAATCTCCTTTTGTTTGAAGTTTATTGGACATGAATGAACCCGAACAGACGTACCCGCTGCTTCTGCTTTCTGCCATATGGGTTCAGTTTCATAATGTTATTACCGGACTCCATTTATGGAATTTGGTCTAGCTATATTACAAGCTTCTGTTTTTACGATCTTAATCTAATTATAGTAGACAACCTACTTTCTTAATAAAGAGAAGTTGGGGACATAGTAAACCTCCTACTATAAGAGCGATTCCCTGGGACCGGAAGGGGAAAGATTGAATCTTGAAAGACTGAGCCCCCGGCTAGCAAGATCGGGAGGGTTAGTGTCCTCTTAAGAAGGAATACCCAACTTCTGGGGTCAGCTTCGATCACGAGGAGAGAAGAGCGGACCATTGAAAGTCTCAATTCCTATCCGCCCCTGTCAAATAAAGTAGAGAGTTCGATTTCAAATCCAACGATTTATTGACCTACGAATCTGCTATTACGCAACTCAACCCTTCTCCGCAAACTCTTTCAGTTGTTGGATGCGCAAAACAACCTATTCCCCTTTACGACGACTCGGTGACCTTTGACACGTTACACCTGGTTGCACGTAATCTTGACTTTCGCCTTTCACTCGTGCAGTTGGACTGACTAGTGACTTTCAATTCAACCTTGAGACCGAGCCCTGCCTCTCACCTTTCGGTTCATTGCAAGGAAAGAGTAAAAAGAAAAAAGGAAGCTTTCGGCGGACACAAGCCCTCGGGACTTGACACTTGGACACCGGGAAGCTTGCCCCTTGAGACTGGGTCCTTCGTTTGGAACTGCCCTTTTCCTTTCCAAAGTGGAATTCCTCCTTGCTTTCCCCTTTGACCTGTGCCAAACTCCACTTTTGCTGTTGCCAGGTGGAATGATTCATTCAACCTCGGTATCGGCAACCAAGACACCCTTCTCTGTCGAATGAATCTTCAAATCATCATCTTCAAACCACGACTCCGATCACGGTTTCCAGTTGACTTTATCTCAGGTGACAGGGGCAGGAGAACACTTCACAAAATGCGCTTTGACAGCGAGCGAGATCTTTGAAATTCAATCAGAACAGCACTGGGTGGGTAAGATATAGGATTCTTGTCTGAGTCGCGTGGATCACAAAATGGATCTATGATTTCAAGTCCACTCGTTGATTTCGAGAAAACCGAATCAATTGGCTTTTTTCCCAGCGATGCCTCCAACTCGAGATTTTGATTCATAGAACTGGCCATCAAATGTATATTCATCCATCTATCAGCTGCGTCTTCTTTAGTGAATGAAAGAGGGACTCCTTTCATAGGTAGCAAGGATAGGAAGAAGGGGTTCAATGAAGGCTGCTGTTGAGGTTTTTATTCCAACTAGCGAGGAAAGGCCTCGTTTTGGTCCTGTAGAATGAATGTGAAAAGCAGAATCCTCAGAATCGTATGATTCAGATACCTGACGAAATGAACAGATAAAAGATCGGGATAGCCGGGATGACCTATTTCAAGATCAGATGATCCACCTCTTTGTCCGCTTGGGAGGGCTAACTCGGATAGGTCAGATACGAGGGAAAGAGCCCATAAAAGAGAGATCGGATGCCCTTTCCGATGCAGTTCACGATGCGGAGCTGCCAACTAGCTAAGCTAGGTAGTTTGTTGTTAGAATATCTATCCTAGTAGGAAGATGGAAAGAATATACTATACACTATAGGAGAGTCAAAGAATAGGCCTGTTGGAACTATATCAAGATTAGAATGACAAGGAATATCCGTATCCGTATATAATAAGTTGGGCTCTATCCTTCCCGCCCACCTCAAACATATCTGGAGGGAAGAATCCGAGGGTAGCCTGATGATTAAGGGACAGGGACACTGTCAACAGGGTATGGTTCTTTTTTATCACCCCGGATGACGCACACTGCTTTAAATAAAGCGCTGTGAATAATGCGCCAGACCGCCTAAGCAGTTGAACCGTTCTCTTATAGAACGGGTAAGCCGCAAAAGAATGTTCCTTGCTTCCAGCTATCCTCATGAGTCATTTTTGCTGTAATCTGTCTCTCGATAAGAAGCTTTCTTTTGATCCGGGTTAATCTCGTCTTCTTGAAGAATTACGGATTCCTAAACCTAGTAAGGGAAAGCGATTCTACTCCAATTGCATTCATCAGTTGGATGAGAGTGAGAATAGAAAGGAAGCCGGGAGGAAGAATGGAGTATAGCATTACCTCTAGAGTACAACCCTACTCCTGCGCCCCTCAATCCCATATCTACTACTTAGTCAAGCCCTTAACTACTTCTATATCTTAGAACAACCCTCCTCTCTGATCGACGTTTTATAGTCTTCATATCTATGGAAAGAGGAAGCTAGGAGAGGATTCTAAACAATTCTATCGAGCCGAACAACAAAAAGAGAAAGATAGAATACCTTTCAACGCTAGCCTAGCGTGCTATAAACCTACAGGGAACAAGAGCCAGATCGAAGACATTCCCATAAGTAGAGGATGAAACCCTTGCTTGTTTATCCCGACGAGGGTTTATGAATCACTCAAACGAGCCTTTCTAGCCGCATCTGAATCGGCATCCCTATCCATATGTTTATGCGCAGGGGCATCCAAATCCGAATCTGTAGAATCTATTGGGGAATCCCCATCCGCACCCGAATTGGCTAAATCTAGTATAGTGGGTCTTGTTCCGATGCAACAAGCAGCGGATGAGCGCACTAGCGCGAAAGCCGTTGCGCAACAAGCAGCGGATGAGCGCACTAGCGTGAAAGCCGTTGCGCGTTAGTCACGCGCATCCGTTTTCTTGCTGCAGCCGTTTTCTTGCTTGTTCCGATGCGGGAAAAAATCTTTTTAAAAGGCATCTCGGCGAAAGAGGACTGAGAACCATAAGGCGAGCGCCAAAACGCTAGCACAAACTGCTCCCACAGACACGCATGATAAGGGGGTGTGGGGACAACCAGGCCACCACTTTTACCAGATATGGGTCCGGACGACCCAAGAGCCCGCCACTAGAACCCAACCCTTAAGAGGCTAAGGTCCAAGGGGCTACCGCAGGAAGTAAGCTTCACCTCTAACCTTAAGGAATACAGAAAGTTACCCGGAATTCCTAGCAAGGACTTTGCCTGCTATTCATTCCTAAATCCCTTTCACCCAACACTAGCTAA